GCTAGCGTAGCTTAATACAAAGCATAGCACTGAAGATGCTAAGATGGGTCCTAAAAAACTCCGCATGCACAAAGGCATGGTCCCGACCTTACTATCAGCTCTAGCCCAACTTACACATGCAAGTCTCCGCAGCCCAGTGAGTATGCCCTCAATCCCCCCGCCCGGGGACGAGGAGCGGGCATCAGGCACAAACATTAGCCCAAGACGCCTAGCCAGGCCACACCCCCAAGGGAATTCAGCAGTGATAAACATTAAGCCATAAGTGAAAACTTGACTCAGTTAGTGTTAAGAGGGCCGGTAAAACTCGTGCCAGCCACCGCGGTTAGACGAGAGGCCCTAGTTGATATTATAACGGCGTAAAGGGTGGTTAAGGAAAGACAAAATAAAGCCAAATGGCCCCTTGGCCGTCATACGCTTCTAGGTGTCCGAGGCCCTATATACGAAAGTAGCTTTAATAAACCCACCTGACCCCACGAAAGCTGAGAAACAAACTGGGATTAGATACCCCACTATGCTCAGCCGTAAACTTAGACATCCAACTACAATTAGATGTCCGCCAGGGTACTACGAGCATTAGCTTAAAACCCAAAGGACCTGACGGTGTCTCAGACCCCCCTAGAGGAGCCTGTTCTAGAACCGATAACCCCCGTTCAACCTCACCACTCCTAGCCATCCCAGCCTATATACCGCCGTCGTCAGCTTACCCTGTGAAGGTAATAAAAGTAAGCAAAATGGGCACAGCCCAGAACGTCAGGTCGAGGTGTAGCGTATGAAGTGGAAAGAAATGGGCTACATTTTCTATTGCAGAATATTACGAACATGCACCATGAAACAGTGCTTGAAGGAGGATTTAGTAGTAAAAAGGAAACAGAGTGTCCCTTTGAACCCGGCTCTGAGACGCGTACACACCGCCCGTCACTCTCCCCTGTCAAAACGCACCAAAAATACCTAATATAATAGCACTGACAAGGGGAGGCAAGTCGTAACACGGTAAGTGTACCGGAAGGTGCACTTGGATCAAACCCAGGGCGTGGCTGAGTTAGTCAAGCATCTCACTTACACCGAGAAGACATCCATGCAAATTGGATCACCCTGAGCCAAACAGCTAGCTTAACCACCCAATAATTGAACATTATAAATAAAACAAAATAAGCCCAACACCAAAAACTAAACCATTCTTTTACCTGAGTATGGGAGACAGAAAAGGTTCTACCTAAAGCAATAGAGACAGTACCGCAAGGGAAAGCTGAAAGAGAAATGAAACAATCCATATAAGCACAAAAAAGCAAAGATTAAATCTTGTACCTTTTGCATCATGATTTAGCCAGTACACCCAAGCAAAGAGACCTTTAGTTTGAAACCCCGAAACCAGGTGAGCTACCCCGAGACAGCCTATTAAGGGCCAACCCGTCTCTGTGGCAAAAGAGTGGGAAGAGCTCCGGGTAGAAGTGACAGACCTACCGAACCTGGTGATAGCTGGTTGCCTAAGAAATGAATAGAAGTTCAGCCTCGTTTCCTCCCCCAATCAAAAACACAAACAAGACAGTAAGAGAAATATACGAGAGTTAGTTAAAGGGGGTACAGCCCCTTTAACAAAGGACACAACCTTTCCAGGAGGATAAAGATCATAATACATAAAACATACTGTTCTAGTGGGCCTAAAAGCAGCCACCTAAATAGAAAGCGTTAAAGCTCAGACAGAAAGAAGTTTATTATTCTGATAAAAAATCTTACTCCCCTAAATACTATTAGGCCAACCCATGCCTACATGGAAAAGACTATGCTAAAATGAGTAACAAGAAGGCCCGCCCTTCTCCAAGCACAAGTGTAAGCCAAACCGGACCAACCATTGGCAACTAACGAACTCAACCCAAGAGAGCAATGTAGACTACAAAAAGACCAAGAAAGACCTACAACCAAACTATCGTTACCCCCACACTGGAGTGCCATTTAAAGGAAAGACTAAAAGAAAAGGAAGGAACTCGGCAAACACAAGCCTCGCCTGTTTACCAAAAACATCGCCTCCTGCAACACAGCCAAGTATAGGAGGTCCAGCCTGCCCAGTGACTACAAGTTCAACGGCCGCGGTATTTTGACCGTGCAAAGGTAGCGCAATCACTTGTCTTTTAAATAGAGACCTGTATGAATGGCTAAACGAGGGCTTAACTGTCTCCCCTTTCAAGTCAGTGAAGTTGATTTACCCGTGCAGAAGCGGGTATAATATTACAAGACGAGAAGACCCTTTGGAGCTTAAGGTACAAAGCTCAACCACGTCAAACAACTTAATAAAAAGCAAGAACTTTGTGGAACATGATATTTTACCTTCGGTTGGGGCGACCACGGAGGAAAGAAAAGCCTCCAAGTGGACTGGGATAAACCTCCTAAAACCAAGAGAGACATCTCTAAGCCATAGAACATCTAACCAAATATGATCCGGCCAAATAAAGCCGATCAACGAACCAAGTTACCCTAGGGATAACAGCGCAATCCTCTCCCAGAGTCCATATCGACGAGAGGGTTTACGACCTCGATGTTGGATCAGGACATCCTAATGGTGCAGCCGCTATTAAGGGTTCTGTTTGTTCAACGATTAAAGTCCTACGTGATCTGAGTTCAGACCGGAGCAATCCAGGTCAGTTTCTATCTGTAACGCTACTTTTCCTAGTACGAAAGGATCGGAAAAGAGGGGCCCATGCTTAAAGCACGCCCCACCCCTAATTTATGCAAACAAATAAATAAAATAAAGGGAGAGCCAAAATCCCAACTGGCCAAAATAAGGACATACTGGGGTGGCAGAGCATGGTAAATTGCGAAAGGCCTAAGCCCTTTTAACCAGAGGTTCAAATCCTCTTCCCAGTTTATGCTAAACATCCTAATTACCCACCTAATTAATCCCCTAGCCTACATCGTACCAGTACTTTTAGCAGTAGCATTCCTAACACTAATTGAACGAAAAGTGCTAGGGTATATACAACTACGAAAAGGGCCAAACGTAGTAGGACCCTACGGACTACTACAGCCCATCGCCGACGGATTAAAACTCTTCATTAAAGAGCCCGTTCGCCCATCTACATCATCCCCATTTCTATTTCTAGCCACTCCAATACTTGCACTAACCCTAGCCATAACCTTATGAGCACCAATCCCCATACCCCACCCAGTAACAGACCTCAACCTAGGAATTTTATTTATTCTAGCCCTATCAAGCCTCGCAGTATACTCAATTCTGGGATCAGGATGAGCATCAAATTCAAAATATGCATTAATTGGGGCCCTACGAGCCGTAGCCCAAACAATTTCCTACGAGGTCAGCCTAGGGTTAATTCTCCTCTCCATAGTCATTTTTTCAGGAGGGTATACTCTACAAACATTCAACAACACCCAAGAAAGCATCTGACTACTCGTCCCCGCTTGACCCCTGGCCGCAATATGATACATCTCAACACTAGCCGAAACAAACCGAGCACCATTCGACCTAACAGAGGGAGAATCAGAACTAGTATCTGGTTTTAATGTAGAATATGCAGGAGGACCCTTTGCACTCTTCTTCCTGGCCGAGTACGCCAACATCCTTCTAATAAACACCCTCTCGGCCGTGCTGTTCCTGGGAGCCTCACACATCCCCAACATCCCTGAACTCACAACAATCAACCTAATAACCAAAGCTGCATTCCTGTCTATTTTATTCCTATGAGTACGAGCCTCGTACCCACGATTCCGATATGACCAGCTAATGCACCTAGTATGAAAAAACTTCCTCCCCCTCACACTTGCCTTCGTACTATGACACACTGCCCTACCAATCGCCCTAGCAGGACTTCCCCCACAACTATAACTAAGGAACTGTGCCTGAATATCTAAGGACCACTTTGATAGAGTGATTTACAGGGGTTAAAATCCCCTCAGTTCCTAGAAAAAAGGGAATCGAACCCATACTCAAGAGATCAAAACTCCAGGTGCTTCCTTTACACCACTTTCTAAGGCGGGGTCAGCTAATAAAGCTTTCGGGCCCATACCCCGAACATGACGGTTAAAGTCCCTCCTCCGCCAATGAACCCATATGTACTTGCAATCTTATTATCTAGCCTGGGACTAGGAACCACCTTAACCTTCGCTAGCTCTCACTGACTCCTAGCTTGAATAGGCTTAGAAATTAATACACTAGCAATCGCCCCCCTAATAGCACAACACCACCACCCCCGCGCAGTAGAGGCAACTACAAAATACTTCTTAACCCAGGCCACCGCAGCAGCAATAATCCTGTTCGCAAGCACAACAAATGCCTGAATAACAGGAGAATGAAGCATCAACGATTTATCAAACCCTATCGCCAACACAATATTTATAGCCGCCCTAGCACTTAAAATTGGACTCGCACCAGTACACTTCTGAATACCAGAAGTCCTACAAGGATTAGACCTGCTAACAGGCCTTATCCTATCCACCTGACAAAAACTTGCCCCATTCGCACTAATTGTCCAAACAGCGCAAAACATCGACCCGCTACTGTTAACACTACTAGGGATTACATCCACATTAGTAGGAGGATGAGGAGGACTAAACCAAACCCAGCTACGAAAAATCCTAGCCTACTCCTCAATTGCCCACATAGGATGAATAATTATTGTAATCCAGTATGCCCCACAGCTTACCCTAATTGCACTAGGAACATATATTATCATGACCTCCGCAGCATTCCTGACCCTGAAAATATCACTAACAACAAAAATCAGCACACTCACAACAACCTGATCAAAGAACCCCGTACTGGCATCAACAACCGCCCTGGTCCTACTCTCACTAGGGGGCCTTCCACCACTCACAGGATTTATACCAAAATGAATAATTTTACAAGAACTAACAAAGCAAGACCTCCCCATTATCGCCACCGCCATAGCTCTAGCCGCACTAATCAGCCTATATTTCTACTTGCGATTATGCTACGCAATAACACTAACCGTCTCCCCAAACACAACCAACTCAACCACCCCCTGACGAACCCAAACAACCCAAACTTCCCTGCCCTTAGCCCTATCCATTACGGCCACCCTGGGACTATTACCAATAACCCCGACCATCCTAATACTAACCACCTAGGGACTTAGGATAATATTAGACCAAAAGCCTTCAAAGCTCTAAGTAGAAGTGAAAATCTTCTAGTCCCTGATTAAGGCCTACAAGGGATTAACTCACATCTTCTGATTGCAAATCAGACGCTTTTATTAAGCTAAGGCCTTACTAGATGAGAAGGCCTCGATCCTACAAACTCTTAGTTAACAGCTAAGCGCTCAAGCCAGCGAGCATTCATCTACCTTTTCCCGCCGCCTAACTCAACAAGGCGGGAAAAGCCCCGGCAGAGTATTAATCTACGTCTTCGGATTTGCAATCCAATGTGCTCTTCACCACGGGGCTGATAGGAAGAGGACTTAAACCTCTGTCTTCGGGGCTACAACCCACCGCCTAAGCACTCGGCCACCCTACCTGTGGCAATCACGCGCTGATTCTTCTCTACTAACCACAAAGACATTGGTACCCTTTATCTTGTATTTGGTGCCTGAGCCGGAATAGTGGGAACTGCCTTAAGCCTCCTTATTCGGGCTGAACTAAGTCAACCCGGGTCGCTTCTAGGTGATGACCAAATTTATAATGTTATCGTTACTGCCCACGCCTTCGTAATAATCTTCTTTATAGTAATACCTATTCTCATTGGAGGATTTGGAAACTGACTTGTACCATTAATAATCGGAGCCCCAGACATGGCATTCCCACGAATAAATAATATGAGCTTCTGGTTACTACCCCCATCATTCCTGTTATTACTAGCTTCCTCTGGCGTTGAGGCCGGAGCCGGGACAGGGTGAACTGTTTACCCACCTCTTGCAGGAAATCTAGCCCACGCAGGAGCATCAGTAGACCTAACAATTTTCTCACTTCACTTAGCAGGTGTTTCATCAATCCTGGGGGCCATCAATTTCATTACCACAACCATTAACATGAAACCCCCAGCCATCTCCCAATATCAAACACCTCTGTTTGTCTGATCCGTACTTGTAACCGCTGTACTACTTCTCCTATCACTACCTGTCTTAGCTGCCGGAATTACAATACTCCTAACAGATCGAAACCTTAACACCACATTCTTTGATCCAGCAGGAGGAGGAGACCCAATCCTTTATCAACACTTATTCTGGTTCTTTGGCCACCCAGAAGTTTATATTCTTATCCTTCCGGGATTTGGAATTATTTCTCATGTTGTAGCCTATTATTCAGGTAAAAAAGAACCATTTGGCTACATGGGAATGGTTTGAGCTATAATGGCTATTGGCCTTCTAGGGTTTATCGTATGAGCCCACCATATATTCACTGTTGGAATAGACGTAGATACTCGCGCATACTTTACATCTGCAACAATAATTATTGCAATTCCAACAGGTGTAAAAGTATTCAGTTGACTAGCCACACTCCACGGAGGATCAATTAAATGAGAAACACCCATATTATGAGCGCTCGGGTTCATTTTCCTATTTACAGTAGGCGGACTTACAGGAATTGTCCTATCTAACTCATCACTTGATATTGTTCTTCACGACACCTATTACGTAGTCGCACATTTCCACTACGTGTTATCAATGGGTGCTGTATTTGCTATTATGGCAGCTTTTGTACACTGATTCCCCCTACTAACCGGATATACCCTCCACAGCGCCTGAACAAAAATCCACTTTGGGGTTATATTTATTGGGGTTAACCTTACATTCTTCCCACAACACTTCCTAGGCTTAGCAGGCATGCCACGACGATACTCTGACTACCCAGATGCCTACGCCCTATGAAATACAGTGTCATCCATTGGATCACTAATTTCTTTAGTGGCGGTAATCATATTCCTATTTATTCTATGAGAAGCCTTCGCCGCTAAACGAGAAGTACTATCCGTAGAACTAACAATAACAAACGTAGAATGACTTCACGGTTGCCCTCCTCCTTACCACACATACGAGGAACCGGCATTTGTTCAAATTCAATCAAACTAACGAGAAAGGGAGGAATTGAACCCCCATATGCTGGTTTCAAGCCAGCCACATAACCACTCTGTCACTTCCTTCTAAAGACATTAGTAAAATGTAAATTACACCACCTTGTCAAGGTGAAATTGTAGGTTAAATCCCTGCATGTCTTAAGCCTATGGCTTAATGGCACATCCAACACAACTAGGATTCCAAGACGCGGCATCACCCGTTATAGAAGAACTTCTTCACTTTCATGACCACGCACTAATAATTGTATTTCTAATTAGCACCTTGGTGTTATACATTATTATTGCAATGGTATCTACCAAACTTACTAATAAATATATTTTAGACTCTCAAGAAATCGAAATTGTATGAACTATCCTACCGGCTGTTATTTTAGTATTAATTGCCCTCCCCTCCCTACGTATTTTATATCTTATAGACGAAATTAATGACCCCCACCTGACAATTAAAGCAATAGGACATCAGTGATACTGAAGCTACGAGTACACAGATTATGAAAATCTAGGCTTTGACTCCTATATGGTACCAACCCAAGACCTCGCCCCAGGACAATTCCGGCTGCTAGAAACAGACCATCGAATGGTTATCCCAATAGAATCTCCAGTCCGTGTCCTAGTATCTGCTGAAGACGTACTACACTCTTGAGCTGTCCCATCTCTAGGCGTAAAAATGGATGCGGTCCCAGGACGACTTAACCAAACCGCCTTCATCGCCTCACGTCCAGGAGTATTTTATGGACAATGCTCTGAAATCTGTGGAGCCAACCACAGCTTTATACCAATTGTAGTTGAGGCAGTACCACTGGAACACTTCGAAAACTGATCCTCATTAATACTAGAAGACGCCTCGCTGGGAAGCTAAATATTGGACAAAGCATTGGCCTTTTAAGCCAAAGATTGGTGATTCCCGACCACCCCCAGTGAAATGCCACAATTAAACCCCGGCCCTTGATTCGCAATTTTAATATTTTCCTGACTAATTTTCCTAACTATCATCCCAACTAAAATCTTAAACCACATTTCACCAAACGAACCAACCCCAGTAAGTGCTGAAAAACACAAAACTGAATCCTGAGACTGACCATGATAGTAAGCTTCTTCGACCAATTTGCAAGCCCATCATATCTAGGAATCCCACTAATTGCCATCGCAATTGCTCTACCCTGAGTACTTTATCCAACCCCATCATCTCGATGGATTAACAACCGACTTATCACGGTCCAAGGATGATTTATTAACCGATTCACGAACCAACTAATACTTCCACTAAATGTAGGAGGACATAAATGAGCACTACTACTAGCTTCATTAATAATCTTTTTAATTACAATTAATATGCTAGGCCTACTACCATATACCTTCACACCAACAACGCAACTATCACTTAACATAGGATTTGCCGTACCACTATGACTCGCTACGGTAATTATTGGAATGCGGAATCAACCAACAGTTGCATTAGGACACCTATTACCAGAAGGAACACCTATCCTACTGATCCCAGTACTAATTATTATCGAAACAATTAGCCTATTTATCCGACCGCTAGCTCTAGGAGTTCGACTCACAGCTAACCTGACCGCAGGTCACCTATTAATTCAACTCATCGCCACAGCTGTATTTGTTCTCCTGCCAATAATACCAACAGTAGCAATCTTAACTGCTACTGTACTCTTTTTACTCACATTATTAGAAGTCGCAGTAGCAATAATTCAAGCTTATGTGTTTGTGCTTCTTCTAAGCCTATATTTACAAGAAAACGTTTAATGGCCCACCAAGCACATGCCTATCATATAGTTGATCCAAGCCCATGACCACTAACCGGAGCTATCGCTGCCCTACTAATAACATCCGGCTTAGCAATCTGATTCCACTTCCACTCAACAACACTAATAACTTTAGGATTAATTCTCCTACTTCTTACTATATATCAATGATGACGTGACATTATCCGAGAGGGGACCTTCCAAGGTCACCACACGCCTCCAGTCCAAAAAGGACTGCGATACGGAATAATCCTGTTCATTACCTCCGAGGTATTCTTCTTCCTTGGGTTCTTCTGAGCCTTTTACCACTCAAGCCTGGCACCCACACCAGAACTAGGAGGATGCTGACCCCCTACAGGAATCACTCCGCTAGACCCCTTTGAAGTACCACTCCTCAACACAGCCGTACTACTAGCGTCAGGGGTTACAGTAACATGAGCTCATCACAGCATTATGGAAGGAGAACGAAAACAAGCTATTCAATCTCTAGCATTAACCATTTTACTAGGACTTTATTTCACCGCACTCCAAGCCATAGAATATTACGAAGCACCATTCACAATCGCAGACGGAGTCTACGGCTCAACATTCTTTGTAGCCACAGGGTTCCATGGACTACACGTTATTATTGGATCAACTTTCCTAGCAGTATGTCTTCTACGCCAAATCCAATACCACTTTACCTCCGAACACCACTTTGGTTTTGAAGCCGCTGCCTGATACTGACACTTTGTTGACGTAGTATGACTATTCCTCTACGTATCCATCTATTGATGAGGCTCATAATCTTTCTAGTATCAAAGTTAGTACGAGTGACTTCCAATCACACAGTCTTGGTTAAATCCCAAGGAAAGATAATGAATCTGATTATAACCATTTTAATTATCACAATAGCCCTGTCCTCAATCCTAGCAATTGTATCTTTTTGATTACCACAAATAAACCCCGATGCAGAAAAACTATCACCATACGAATGTGGCTTTGACCCACTAGGATCTGCCCGATTACCATTCTCCCTGCGCTTCTTCCTAGTAGCAATCCTATTTCTACTCTTCGACCTAGAAATTGCCCTCCTCCTCCCACTACCCTGGGGAGATCAACTCCACAACCCCACTGGAACATTCTTCTGAGCCACAACAGTCCTAATTTTATTAACCCTAGGACTAATCTATGAATGAACTCAAGGCGGTTTAGAATGAGCAGAATAGGGGGTTAGTCCAAAACAAGACCTCTGATTTCGGCTCAGAAAACCGTGGTTTAAGTCCACGACCCCTTTATGACACCCGTACATTTTAGCTTTAGCTCAGCATTTATCCTAGGCCTAATAGGACTAGCATTCCACCGAACCCATTTACTCTCAGCACTCCTGTGCTTAGAAGGAATAATACTATCCCTGTTTATTGCACTGGCCCTATGAGCATTACAATTTGAATCTACAGGATTCTCAACAGCCCCTATATTACTCTTAGCCTTCTCTGCTTGTGAAGCAAGCACCGGTCTGGCACTACTAGTTGCCACTGCTCGCACCCACGGAACTGACCGACTACAAAACCTCAATCTTCTACAATGCTAAAAGTATTAATTCCCACAATTATGCTATTCCCAACAATTTGATTAACCTCCCCTAAATGACTGTGAACAACCACAACCGCCCACAGCCTCCTAATTGCTTTCATTAGCCTAACATGACTAAAATGGACATCCGAAACCGGATGGGCTTCCTCCAACACATACCTGGCCACAGACCCATTATCAACCCCCCTCCTAGTACTAACATGCTGATTACTTCCACTTATAATTTTAGCTAGCCAAAACCACATTAACCCCGAACCAGTTAGCCGACAACGCTCATATATTATACTCCTCGCCTCACTACAAACCTTTTTAATTATAGCATTCGGAGCTACAGAAATCATTATATTCTATATTATATTTGAAGCTACACCTATCCCAACCCTTATTATTATTACCCGGTGAGGAAACCAAACCGAACGACTTAACGCAGGAACCTATTTCTTATTCTATACTTTAGTAGGATCACTCCCACTTCTAGTTGCTTTACTCCTCCTTCAACAATCCACAGGAACGCTATCAATGTTGGTACTTCAATATTCACAACCCCTGCAACTCAATTCTTGAGGTCACATAATCTGATGAGCCGGCTGCCTAATCGCATTCTTAGTCAAAATACCATTATATGGAGTCCACCTATGACTACCAAAAGCGCATGTAGAGGCCCCCGTAGCAGGGTCAATAGTCCTAGCAGCAGTCTTACTAAAACTCGGAGGATACGGAATAATACGCATGATGGTGATACTAGACCCCCTATCAAAAGAACTAGCCTACCCATTCATCATTTTAGCCCTCTGGGGCATTATTATAACCGGGTCAATTTGTCTTCGACAAACAGACCTGAAATCACTAATTGCCTATTCATCTGTGAGCCACATGGGCCTAGTAGCAGGAGGAATCCTAATCCAAACCCCGTGGGGATTTTCAGGGGCAATCATTCTAATAATTGCCCACGGACTAGTATCCTCAGCACTATTCTGCCTAGCCAACACAGCATACGAACGAACCCACAGCCGAACAATAGTTCTTGCCCGAGGATTACAAGTGATTTTTCCATTAACCGCGGTATGATGATTCATTGCCAATCTAGCCAACCTAGCACTCCCACCACTGCCCAACTTAATAGGGGAACTCATAATTATTACAACATTATTCAACTGATCCCCATGAACAATTGTACTTACCGGACTAGGAACATTAATTACAGCCGGCTACTCCCTATACATATTCCTTATATCCCAACGAGGTCCAACACCAAACCACATTACAGGACTACAGCCATTTCACACCCGAGAACACCTACTAATAACTTTACACCTGATCCCCGTCATCCTACTAGTGACAAAACCAGAACTCATATGAGGATGATGCTATTGTAAGTATAGTTTTAACCAAAACATTAGATTGTGATTCTAAAAATAGGAGTTAAAATCTCCTTACTCACCAAGGAAGAACAGAAAATAGTAAGCACTGCTAATCCTTACGCTCCATGGTTAAAATCCATGGCTTCCTTGCGCTTTTAAAGGATAACAGTCTATCCATTGGTCTTAGGAACCAAAAACTCTTGGTGCAAATCCAAGTGAAAGCTAAAATGACACTAATTATACACTCATCACTTCTTCTAATCTTTTTCATCTTAATATACCCACTACTCACCACACTAAACCCCAACCAACAAAAATCCAACATAGCAGAAATAACCAAAACTGCCGTTAGTTCCGCATTCTTCGTCAGCCTCCTACCACTTATAATCTTTCTAAACCTAAAAACAGAAGGTATCATTACGAACTGACAATGAATAAACACCCAAACATTTGACGTAAATATTAGCTTTAAATTCGACCACTATTCCCTAATCTTTGTTCCAATTGCCCTATACGTTACCTGATCAATTCTAGAGTTCGCATTATGATACATACACTCTGACCCCAATATTAACCGATTCTTTAAATATTTACTCACATTTTTAGTAGCCATAATTATTCTAGTCACAGCTAATAATATATTTCAACTATTTATTGGCTGAGAAGGAGTAGGAATTATATCCTTCCTACTTATCGGATGATGACATGGACGAGCAGATGCTAACACAGCAGCCCTTCAAGCTGTCATCTATAACCGAGTAGGAGATATTGGACTAATTATAACCATAGCCTGACTTGCAGTAAACCTCAACTCCTGAGAAATCCAACAAATTTTTACCTTATCAAAAAACTTTGACATAACAATTCCTCTAATAGGACTTGCCTTGGCGGCAACAGGAAAATCAGCCCAATTTGGCCTCCACCCCTGACTTCCATCCGCCATAGAGGGCCCCACGCCAGTATCTGCCCTACTACATTCAAGTACTATAGTTGTTGCAGGAATTTTCCTACTAATCCGTCTCCACCCCCTCATAGAGAATAACCAACTAGCCCTGACAATCTGTCTCTGCCTTGGAGCACTAACCTCACTATTTACAGCCACTTGCGCCTTAACCCAGAATGATATCAAAAAAGTTGTAGCTTTCTCAACATCAAGCCAATTAGGTCTAATAATAGTTACAATCGGATTAAATCAACCACAATTAGCATTTCTTCACATCTGCACCCACGCCTTTTTCAAAGCTATACTATTCTTGTGCTCAGGATCAATTATTCATAGCCTAAACGATGAACAAGACATCCGAAAAATAGGAGGCCTATTCAACATTATACCCGCCACCTCAACCTACTTCACAATCGGTAGCTTAGCCCTAACAGGAACCCCGTTCCTAGCAGGGTTCTTCTCAAAAGACGCAATCATTGAAGCCCTAAACACCTCTTACCTAAACGCCTGAGCCCTAACCTTAACACTAATCGCCACATCATTTACCGCGGTATACAGCTTCCGACTAGTATATTTTGTAGTCATAGGAACCCCGCGATTCCTGCCCCTATCACCAATCAACGAAAACAACCCACTAGTAATCAATTCTATTAAACGACTTGCCTGAGGAAGCATCATCGCAGGACTTATTATTACACAAAACTTTCCGCCAATAAAAACGCCAATCATAACAATACCAACTACCCTAAAAATAGCAGCCCTCTTAGTGACAATCACGGGCCTACTAGTAGCCATAGAATTAGCCAACATAACAAGCAAGCAAGTAAAAATTATCCCAATTATTCCCACACACCACTTTTCAAACATATTAGGATTCTTCCCCGCAATTATCCACCGGCTCCTTCCAAAACTTAAACTCACCCTAGGGCAGTCAGCCGCTACCCAACTCGACAAAACATGACTCGAAGCCATTGGACCAAAAAGCCTGGCACTAACACAAATAACCATGGCAAAATTTACAAACGACATCTCACGAGGAATAATTAAAACATACCTAACTATCTTCCTTTTAACCCTAATCTTAGCTACTATCCCAATTCTCCTTTAAACCGCACGAAGAGTCCCACGACTAAGACCACGAGTAAGCTCTAGCACAACAAGCAGTGTTAAAAGCAATACCCAAGCACAAACAACTAGTATACCCCCACCAGACGAATATATTACAGCCACACCACTAATATCCCCACGCAAAACAGAAAATTCCTTCAACCCATCCACAACCACCCATGAACCCTCATATCAACCCCCTCAAAATAACCCTGCCACTAAACTAACCCCTAATAGATAAACTAAAACATAACCCAACACAGAACGACTACCCCAAGCCTCTGGAAAAGGCTCAGCGGCCAAAGCTGCCGAATAAGCAAAAACTACAAGCATCCCTCCTAAATAAATTAAAAAGAGGGCCAATGACAGAAAAGAACCTCCATGACTAACCAAAATTCCACACCCAACCCCAGCTGCAACAACCAAACCAAGCGCAGCAAAATAAGGAGTAGGATTAGAAGCAACAGCAACTAAGCCTATAACCAAAGCTACTAGTAACAAAAACATAAAATAGGTCATAATTCTTGCTCAGACTTTAACCGAGACCAATGACTTGAAGAACCACCGTTGTTATTCAACTACAAGAACCATAATGGCAAGCCTACGAAAAACACACCCCCTTATTAAAATCGCTAATGACGCACTAGTCGACCTACCTGCACCATCCAATATTTCAGTATGATGAAACTTTGGATCTCTTCTAGGACTATGCCTAGCTACTCAAATCCTAACTGGCCTATTCTTAGCCATACACTATACCTCAGATATCTCAACCGCATTCTCATCAGTAGTCCACATCTGCCGTGACGTTAACTACGGCTGATTAATCCGCAACGTACACGCTAATGGAGCATCATTCTTCTTCATCTGCATCTATATACATATTGCCCGAGGTCTATACTATGGGTCTTACCTTTACAAAGAAACCTGGAACATCGGCGTAGTTCTCCTGCTACTCGTTATAATAACAGCCTTTGTCGGCTATGTTCTTCCGTGAGGACAAATATCCTTCTGAGGTGCCACAGTAATCACAAATCTCCTATCCGCCGTACCATATATGGGAGACATACTAGTTCAATGAATCTGGGGTGGCTTTTCAGTAGACAACGCAACACTAACACGATTCTTTGCATTTCACTTCCTCCTGCCATTTGTTATTGCTGCCATAACCATCCTACACCTTCTATTTCTCCACGAAACAGGGTCAAATAACCCAATCGGACTAAACTCAGACGCAGACAAAATCTCCTTCCATCCATACTTCACATACAAAGACCTACTTGGATTCGTAGTCATACTTCTAGCTCTTACACTACTGGCACTATTCTCCCCAAACCTACTAGGAGACCCAGAAAACTTCACCCCCGCTAACCCCCTAGTTACTCCTCCACATATTAAGCCAGAATGATACTTCTTATTCGCCTACGCCATCCTACGATCAATCCCAAATAAACTTGGAGGTGTCCTTGCACTACTGTTCTCTATTCTAGTATTAATAGTAGTACCACTACTACATACCTCAAAACAACGAGGACTAACATTCCGCCCAATCACCCAATTCCTATTCTGAACCTTAGTAGCAGATATAGTAATCTTAACATGAATTGGAGGTATACCAGTAGAGCACCCGTTCATCATCATTGGACAAATCGCATCCGTCCTATACTTCGCACTATTCCTCATTTTTATCCCACTAGCAGGATGGTTAGAAAATAAAGCACTAGAATGAGCTTGCCCTAGTAGCTTAGCCTAAAAGCATCGGTCTTGTAATCCGAAGATCGGAGGTTAAACTCCTCCCTAGCGCCCAGAAAAGAGAGATTTTAACTCTCACCACTGGCTCCCAAAGCCAGAATTCTAAACTAAACTATTTTCTGGAGTATTACTCCCTTTATGGTTTAGTACATAATATGCATTATATTACATTAATGTACTAGTACATATATGTATTATCACCAACTCACTATTTTAACCATAAAGCAAGTACAATATATTAAGGTATACATAAAGCATAAAATATAAAACTCACAAATAAATGTAATTAACTTGAGTAATATATTATTCCCCAAAAACTTGACCTCAAATTTTTCCTTGAATAATTAACTAAAATTTTACTAAAACATATTAATGTAGTAAGAAACCACCAACTAATTTATATAAAGGTATATCATGCATGATAGAATCAGGGACAATAACTGTGGGGGTAGCACAATATGAACTATTACTGGCATCTGGTTCCTATTTCAGGAACATAACTGTAATATTCCACTATTTAAATAATTATACTGGCATCTGATTAATGGTGTAGTACATATGTCTCGTTACCCACCATGCCGAGCATTCTCTTATATGCATAACGTTATTTTTTTTGGTTTCTTTTCATCTGGCATCTCAGAGTGCAGGCTCAAAATGTTAATTAAGGTTGAACATTTTCCTTGTATGTGATAATGATTATTAATTATTATAAGACATAACTTAAGAATTACATATTATTAACTCAAGTGCATAACATATTCATCTCTTGTTCAATTATCCTTAACATAGTGCCCCCTTGGTTTTTGCGCGACAAACCCCCCTACCCCCCTACGCTCAGCGAATCCTGTTATCCTTGTCAAACCCCGAAACCAAGGAAGACTCAAGAACGTATGAGCCAACAAGTTGCAATATAAATTGGCATCCATTATATATATATATATATATATATACATGCATCAATTTTATTTTATCGTTCACCAATTAACCTAAAGGCCCCAATTAAAAATTTATGAAAATAATCCGGCACTAAATAATCTAATATTATTAATCA